GGACATCTCTCTTTCAAGGAGGCAGCGGGGATTCGACTTCCCCTGGGGGTAGGGTAATACGAAAGGAAGTTGATTATGGATTACCAATAAGCCTAAAATGGATTCTTCCTGGGTCGATGCCCGAGTGGTTAATGGGGACGGACTGTAAATTCGTTGGCAATATGTCTACGCTGGTTCAAATCCAGCTCGGCCCAATAATGCCCAAGAATTCGCCAATCTACCATGAGATGGTATAACCCCCTTGTCCTTGAGAAATACCTGATACAGAGGAATATAAAATAATTTAAATTTATGCTAGATCCCTTATTTCCCTGGGATTGTAGTTCAATTGGTTAGAGCACCGCCCTGTCAAGGCGGAAGCTGCGGGTTCGAGCCCCGTCAGTCCCGAAGGATCCAATAAATACATCAATTCATCTCTCCCTTTTCTGTGAAAGGGAGGACAGGGAGCAGAATTTCATTCCCAAGAGGAGATCCTTGTTTTTTTTTTCCTTCCTATTTTTCTATTTTTTTAGGGGTCCCATCGAAGAAAGAACAAAGCCTAAAAAAAATAGTGAATTTGATGGAATATTAGATCTTTTATACCGGGAATCATCTTTATCACATTTCTTTGTCTTCCAAGAAAATTAGATTATTAAAAAAAAAAACAGAGCTTAGAACTTAACTCCTTTCTTTTTCCATTTCGCTTCTATTGTTTGTTTGGGTTTGTGACTAATGGAAATGAAAGGGTGGTCACATGATACTTCATCAGATGATTGTACAAGGAAAACCTAAGGTAGGTTATAGAAAAGAAAGAAGAAAAAATAATAATAAATCAAGGAATTTTTGATTGGTTCAGGAATCCCATTTTGGATTCGGTATGGATAAAAGATCTTCCTATGTTATACTATTCAATTCTCGACGACGAATTCATTTGATAGCGCAGATATTGTTATTCATGATATTGATCCGATTCAAGATCATCGAGAAGTAATTCATTCATTGAATTTACAGGCGAAAGATTTATTATCTCTATGGGATTAAATCCCGAGTTATTGTGAAGTAAAAAAAAGATGAGATTATGGAAGTAAATATTCTTGCATTTATTGCTACTGCACTGTTCATTCTAGTTCCTACTGCTTTTCTACTTATCATTTACGTAAAAACAGTTAGTCAAAATGATTAATTAATTTGAATGAAACTTGATTTCTGAGTTCTTATCAATGATTGAAGAAATAAAACGAAAGGGATTCCAATTTCGCGTCTTAAATGAAATGAGCGGACTATAATCGGCTCTATGAGATCCGATAGTATGGTAAGAAAGAAAGAGATGAAATCTTTCTTTCTACCATACTATCTATTAGTGTTATTGTAGTGTATAAAGTTGTAAAGTTGTACTTTACAATAAAGAGAAAGGCTTAATATAGATCAATCTCCAATATTATCTTCATATATGTAGATATAAATTTCATATATGGAATGGACATAGCATCAAATTCGATTTCTTTGATACATCTATTTGTTCTGATCACTCTGAAATAATCGTCTTACTCTTAGAGTTCTAATTCCTAGATTTTTTATTATTTCCATCCAATATGAATTTCGGGATCTATCGAAAGAATCAAGAAAAAGCATTATGGGCATATCTTAAGAAAAACACGTAGTAATCTGTTTTTTTAGCATTTCGAAGAAATAATTGATTGAGCCATTGACAGGAGTTCTATGGGCACTTCTTCAGATTTCGAAAAGAAATAAAATAAATAGTAAACCTCGCCGATTTTAACGCTTGAACCATGATATGAAATGGGTTGATAAAGTATCAAAAATTCCAAAAATCTAATAAAACAAGCGGTAAGTGCGCAATAAATATGTGACTCGCCCAAGTCAAGATCTTATTATGCATAGTATCTTGTTAGCCAACCACTATGCTATGTCTATATTGTTTTCTTTCTCATAGAAAGTGGGTATACATTTACCAAAACGACTTCCTCTTTGAACAGTAAAGAGGGAAAGAAAAAAATCAAATCAAAAAATAAAAAAGGGGTCGGGTCTTCCTCAGTATCCATCTATAATTCTGGTAAAAGCCCGTTAGAAAATTTCAGAAGAATTAGGTTGGAATGAATTTCTTATCATCTGTATCCCTTTCCTTTCGAAATACAAACATGGGAATCATTGAAATATCTCTTTGATTGAAAGAGTATTAGTCATATCATACATTACTCTACTAGAATCCAATGGAATTTGGAAATGAAGATATTTTTATTTGAAAAAGTTCAAAACGCGTTGCAAAACGATCTATAAAATAATTGATACAGTTTGATTCCTCAACTTTATTAGTAGTAACTCTAGAGTCCACTTCTTCCCCATACTACAAGTGAAAGGGAAAATGTAAAGACTACCATTAAAGCAGCCCAAGCGAGACTTACTATATCCATGTGAATTATGTCCCCTATCTCTATGACGGAATTGTTCCATTATTGCTCACTAATAATAGTGGAATCAATGGTGCAGAGTCAAAAAGGGA